TCCGAAACATATAAAATGCAGTTAATCCTGCTGTGGACCAAGCTATTATTGCAAAAATAGGTGAATACAACCAACTATCATTAAGAATTTCATCTTTGGACCAAAAACAAGCAAGGGGTGGAATACCAGAAAGAGAAAGTGTACCCAATAAAAAAGCAGTTTTTGTAATTGGTACATGTTTTCTTAAACCGCCCATAAGAACCATATTCTGACTTTTATCTGGAGAATATCCAACAATAGCTTCCATCGCATGAATAATTGATCCAGATCCTAAGAACAACAATGCCTTCGAATAAGCATGAGTAATCAAATGAAATAAAGCAGCTCGATAAGACCCCATACCTAGAGCTAACATCATATAACCCAATTGAGACATTGTAGAATAAGCTAAGCTTTTCTTAATATCTTTTTGAGCAAGAGCTAAAGTGGCTCCTAAAAATAATGTTATTATACCTATCAAAGCTATTAGATTTAGAATGTAAGGTATAACTATGAAAAGAGGAAGAAGCCGAGCTACAAGAAAAATTCCTGCTGCTACCATAGTAGCGGCATGTATAAGAGCCGAAATGGGGGTAGGCCCTTCCATGGCATCAGGTAACCATACATGAAGGGGAAATTGGGCGGATTTAGCAACAGCGCCGGCAAATAATAGGGAGGCGCATAAAGTAACAAATAAAAAATTAACTTCATTATTATAAACCAAGTTATTGAATATTTCAAACAAATCCCGAAATTCGAAACTACCTGTTATCCAATAAAAACCCAAAATTCCTAATAATAAACCAAAATCCCCGACACGATTAGTTACAAACGCTTTTTGACAAGCATTCGCGGCACTGGGTCGTGTGAACCAAAAACCTATTAATAGATAAGAACACACTCCAACTAATTCCCAAAAAATATAAATTTGTATCAAATTAGAACTAGTAACTAATCCCAACATTGAAGTATTGGAAAAACTCATATAAGCAAAAAATCTCAAATATCCCTGATCATGAGACATATAATTGTCACTATAAATAAGAACCATAATTCCAACAGTAGTGATTAATATCGACATAATAGAAGTAAGTGGATCAACCAAGCAGCCAAATTCTAAAGAAAAATCATTATTGATGGTCCAAGACCATACATATTGATAGACAGAATTCTTATTTATTTGCTGAATAGAAAAAAGGGCTGAAAAAACCATAACTATACTTAATAATAAAACACTAGGAAAAGCCCACATACGGCGAAGATTTTTTGTTGCCGTTGGAAAAAGTAGAAGTCCTGTTCCAATTAAGATAGGAACTGGAAGTGGAATGAAAGGTATAATCCATGAATATTGATATGTATATTCCATAAAAAAAAAAAAAAAAAAATTATCTTAATTAATTGTTTCTGAGTCACCGGTTCTTATTTCGTTTGGGGTCGGTTAATAAAAAAAAATGAAGATATATAAAATAAAACTTAAATAGAATTTTCTAGCCTTAATTATTCTGAATCTTTCCAAACTACTTCAAATATTTAAAATCAAGAGGTTATAATTGGTCAAATGATATAAATTCAAATGATATAAATAAGTCACTAGTGAAAAATAAATACTAATTTTATTAATACTGAATTTTTAATATTAAATTAAAATTTTTAAATAAAATTTTATGAAGATAAAAAATGAAAATTCGAATTTTCATTTTAATTATTACGTATTACAATAATTTTTTTATATCTATAAAACAAGGATAAATAATTATACCAAAAACAGTATTTGATATGAATCATAAAGCCCATAACTAAAACTATTTATTGTTATTGTAATTCGGTTATTTAGAATCATTAACCAATTTGTTTTGTAACTAATTGTTTGTCTTCCATTACAATAAAAGCTATTTGTAGGAAATGCTATGATATCCAACACTTTAATTTTACGGAAAAAAAAGGGGGCAAATAAAATGCCTTTAAATTATGTATTTTGTATCCTTTAACAGATTAACTACTAGTCTCATTTGATAATTAAAATTTTGTGGACTCTTTCTTCGAGCTTGAACAATTAAATTAATATTAAATTAATTAATATAATAGAAAAAATTATTAAAGTTTTTTATTTTTTAATTAAGCGGGAAAAGGGTTGGGTTATTAAACTTTTAGATTTTTTTATTACATGTATAAATGTAACACGACGAAAATAGAAAGAAAACGAAACGGACAATCTTTCTTTTTTTTTTTTTTTTTTTTTTTGTATTATTTTTTTTTTTTTTTTTATCAACTTCAATCTATTTGGCATAGTGTACCTTATCTATTAATATTTTATGGGATTTTTACCCCCCTTTTTTTTTGGAGTCTAATTTCGAGAAAAAATAGATAGAGAATAGTAAAGAACAATTGATTTTGAACAATAGATGTCTTTCACATCCAACCGAAAAACCTATTATAACTTTTTAATGGCAGTTCCAAAAAAGCGCACCTCTATTTCAAAAAAACGTATTCGTAAAAATATTTGGAAAAGGAAGGGGTATAGGGCAGCATTGAAAGCTTTTTCGTTAGCGAAATCTCTTTCTACCGGGAGTTCTAAAAGTTTTTTTTGTGTAACAAATAAATAATCTGAATCGTTCTAATAACTAATAAAGTGATATAATTTTGTTTATAGTTTATTTATAAGATTTATAAGTTATAAAAATGATAAATAATATTTATCAATTAGAATTAATATTAACATCATAATAGTATAGTAAAAGAATAAATATGAATATATAAGATAAATTACAATATAAACAATATACATTAAAAATAAAATAAATAAAAAAGAATTAGTCTCATAATGTTTTAATTTAAACGAATATAAAATTGAATTTGTTTTACTTTAATTTGAAGCCAAATTTTTCTTTCGTTTCTGATATAGATAAGAATTCTGTTGTCTACTGAATTCTAATGGTACTTTTTTGTTTGAAAAAAGGGTAAACGCAAGCGCAAGGTTTCGCCTTTCATTTTAGTATGTTTTATCATTTTCCGGATGGGGATTATCACTTTCCCCATCGCCCTTACTCAATAATAAAAAGAATTTTTTTTTAGTTATATTTTTTTTGTGATTTTATATTATATTATAAAGAAGAGGTCGTTGAAACTAATTGATTAAGTTTAAAATGTTTTTTATAATCTTTTAAACCATTATTTTGGGTTTTAGAAATTATTATCACTATATAAATTCCTTAAACCCAATTAAATTAATAAAAGTCCCGTTTACATTTTTAGGTAGTTCTATTTTACATTTTTAGGTAGTTATATGACGAATGCGCCAATTTTGAGTGATCTATTTTAGATCCTATGTTTCGATTGGAAGATCGATCAAGATATAATATATATATATTAATTAAAAAATTATTAAAAAATTTAGAAAATATTTTGAAGTACGGTACAATTTCTATACGAAATTTTTTTATATGATTGATACGACCATCCCAAATACCTAACTTAATGGGTTTGCTAAATCTTAACGCAAACTCTCTACACAACAAAAAATCCTAACGCAACCTAACTATGCAAATATTTACATAAATCTTTTGAGTGTATCGCTGAAATTGTGTTATATAAAAATTCTATTTTTTTATTAATCGATAAAATGCATTTTTTATTTTAGATTAATAAAATAAATGATAAAAGAAATTAATCATTAAAAAATGCAAACGAGGCAGAACATTTTTTTTACTTATATCCAGGGATTGAAGTAAAAATTATCTAGTTACAACTGTTACATTTTAGTTTTAGGAGAGCATAAAGTAATAGCCGACGAAAAAATACATTGTTAGTTCAGTTAAATAAAATTGACATCCTAAAATACTAAATAACTAAATAAAAAGATAATAATAAGAAAAATCAATATTATTAACGTTAACGAAAACGTTTTAATCCCTAATTTTTAAACAAGTTTTTATTCATCAATTTGAATGGTTTCCTAAAAAAAAATATTGGATTGAATTAACTCCTTCAAGCTCGACGATTGAATAAAAATAGGTTATTATGATTTCGAATAAGCCGCTATGGTGAAATCGGTAGACACGCTGCTCTTAGGAAGCAGTGCTAGAGCATCTCGGTTCGAGTCCGAGTGGCGGCATGGCATCTTCTAAAAGAGTAAGTCCTATAATGAATTCAATTCCCGATTTCAATTCCTATAATTGAGGGACGCCCTTATTAATTTAAAAATTTTTATGATATTTTCAACTTTAGAGCATATATTAACTCATATATCCTTTTCGATCGTTTCAATTGTAATTACAATTCATTTGATAATTTTATTAGTCGATGAAATCGTAGGACTAGATGATTCGTCAGAAAAGGGGATGATAGCTACTTTTTTCTGCATAACAGGATTATTAGTTACTCGTTGGATGTATTTGAGGCATTTACCATTAAGTGATTTATATGAATCATTAATTTTTCTTTCGTGGAGTTTTTCCTTTATTCATATTATTCCGTATTTTAAAAAACAGAAAAACCATTTTAGCGCAATAACCGCGCCAAGTGCTATTTTTACTCAAGGTTTTGCAACTTCGGGTCTTTTAACTGAAATGCATCAATCCGCGATATTAGTACCCGCTCTCCAATCCCATTGGTTAATGATGCACGTAAGTATGATGGTATTGAGCTATGCAGCTCTTTTGTGTGGATCATTATTATCACTAGCTCTTCTAGTCATTACATTTCGAAAATTCATAAGGATTTTTAGTAAAAGCAATAATTTAGAAAATGAGTCAGTTTACTTTAGTGAGATTCAATATGTGAACGAAAGAAACAATGTCTTACGAAACACTTCTTTTATTTCGTCTCAAAATTATTACAGGTATCAATTGATTCAACAATTGGATCGTTGGAGTTATCGTATTATTAGTCTAGGGTTTATCCTTTTAACCGTAGGTATTCTTTCGGGAGCAGTATGGGCTAATGAAGCATGGGGATCGTATTGGAATTGGGATCCAAAGGAGACTTGGGCATTTATTACTTGGACCATATTCGCTATTTATTTACATATTAGAACAAATAAAAATTTTGAAAGTGTAAATTCTGCAATTGTGGCCTCAATGGGCTTTCTTATAATTTGGATATGCTATTTTGGGGTTAATCTATTAGGAATAGGGTTGCATAGTTATGGTTCATTTACATTAACATCTAATTGAATAAAAGACTTGACGAATATAAACATAGGACGGCATACAGGTATATATACGAAAACTTCATGTAAACAATCAAGAACCATTTGAATCCTTTCCATTACTTGATTCAAATGGTTCGCACAAATTCAAAAGATATCTAGTTATAATAGAATTCCAATTTATTTATTTTACTTAAAAGAATATAAAAGACTCATTTTTTTATTGTACAATCAACCATTTTTAAAATCATGGGATTTCTGTTTCATTTTTTGGTTTACTCACAAAAACTATCGAAAAAAATAATTGGATAGAATAGCTTCGACCTTGTCAACTGATAATGATAAAACGAAATCGGGATAAACACCAATACCTATTACAGGTAAAAGGATAGAGATCGAAACAAATAATTCTCGCGGTCCCGAATCAAAAAAATAAGAGTTTGGGGCATTAAAAAGCTTGTATCCATAGAACATCTGGCGTAACATAGATAATGAATAAATAGGAGTTAATATCATTCCAATTGCCATTACAAAAGTAATTAATATTTTTGTCATTAAAAGATATTTTTGACTAGTAAGTATTCCAAAAAAAACTAACAATTCGGCAACAAAACCGCTCATGCCCGGTAATGCAAGAGAAGCCAGTGATAAGATACTGAAAGTCGTGAATATTTTTGGAATTGCGATAGCCATTCCGCCCATTTCGTCGAGATAAACAAGACGTATTCTATCATAACTCGTTCCGGCCAAGAAAAAAAGCGCAGCGCCAATAAATCCGTGAGAGATTATTTGTAAAATGGCTCCGTTGAGTCCTGTATCGCTTATAGAACCAATTCCTATAATTATGAAACCCATATGAGATACAGAAGAGTAGGCTATTCTTTTTTTTAAATTACGCTGACCGGGAGATGTTGAAGCTGCATAGATTATTTGAATTGTGCCTACTATAATCAACCAGGGAGAGAATATAGAATGGGCGTGGGGTAATAATTCCATATTGATCCGAACCAATCCATACGCTCCCATTTTTAATAAGATTCCGGCTAAAAGCATACAAGTACTGTAATGTGCCTCTCCATGGGTGTCTGGTAACCATGTATGTAAGGGTATGATCGGTGATTTGACAGCAAAAGCAATAAGAAATCCAATATAGAATATTATTTCCAGTGCTACAGGATACGATTGATTAGCTGATGTTTCAAAATTTAATGTTGGTTCATTGGAACCATATAAACCAATACCCAAAACTCCCATTAATAAAAAAACGGAACTTCCTGCAGTGTACAAAATAAATTTTGTAGCTGAATACAAACGTTTCTTTCCCCCCCACATGGATAGAAGTAGATAAACTGGAATTAATTCTAACTCCCACATGATGAAAAAAAGTAAAAGGTCTCGAGAAGAAAATGGTCCTATTTGACCGCTATACATTGCTAACATCAGAAAATGGAATAGTCGGGAATCTCGAGTAATCGGCCGAGCCGCTAAAGTAGCTAAAGTTGTGATAAATCCTGTCAGTAAAATGGGTCCTATAGAAATTCCATCTATTCCCAATCTCCAGTAAAAATCAAAAAAATCGATCCATTTATAATCCTCTGTCAGTTGCATTAATGGATCATCCAATTGGAAACGATAACCGAATGCATAGGTTGTTAGAAGGAGTTCTATTATGCATATACCTATAGTATACCAACGCATTATCTTATTTCCTCTATGAGGTAGAAAGAAAATTAAGGAACCCGCGAATATTGGCAAAACTACAACTAGCGTTAACCAAGGAAAATTATTCATGGTAAAAACAAGATAAACTTGGACCAGAAAAACCCGTGCTCAAAATAAATAGTTTTTGAGCGCGGGTTTTTGTCGGTAAAGGTAAAAAAATCAAATGTATTCAAGTAGGGTTTTCTGGAACGTATTAATAAGCCAGACCCATACTTCGAGTTGTTTCATGCCATAAATAAACTCGAACACTCAAGAAATCTGTCGGACAGGCGGATTCACATCTCTTACAACCGACACAGTCCTCTGTTCTTGGAGCAGAAGCAATTTGCTTAGCTTTACACCCGTCCCAAGGTATCATTTCTAATACATCCGTTGGGCAGGCGCGCACGCATTGAGTACACCCTATACACGTATCATAAATCTTTACTGAATGTGACATTTGGATCTATAAATTTTTGAATGTCAGAAAGTTTCGATCTAGTAAACTTGTAAATGAATCATATATTTAGACACCAGATGAATCAATAATTTATCATAATTTTTCTAATCAATCTACTTCTGGATTGACTCATGCGATAGAGCCAAGATACTTTAATTTCTTACATTTTTGAAAACATGTATTATTACGTAATGTATGGTCATGGTAATTCTAATTTATGAATATTAGAATTTATATGATTAATACTACTTATTCAACAAATTCGATTGATTGATACGAGTTGATTTTCTGTTACGATAAATTGATGAAACAATAGCCGGGCCAATAGCTGCTTCAGCGGCTGCAATAGCTATAACAAAAATTGAGAAAATATTTCCTTTTAATTGGCGACTATCAAAAAAATCAGAAAATGTTACGAAATTCATATTAACCGCATTCAGTATAAGTTCAAGACACATAAGGGCTCTAACCATATTCCGGCTCGTGATCAATCCATAGATACCGATAGAAAATAAGTAGGCACTCAAAACAAGTACATGTTCGAGCATCATTGACCAACTCCTTATCAATTTCGATTCATTTCAATATGAACTGAACAACAATTCAACAGATTCAATTGACTAGAATAAAAAAAAGTACGGAACAAAGGCAGATTTTCTAGTGTTAATAGAATAGATTGAATAATTTCTATTTTAGACATAAACAATCTTTAATTAAAGGGAAATAAATGTAATGTAATAAAACCGAACAGAGTTTAATGTGCATTGCTAATTCTATAAATTTTTTACTGTCGCGCCACGGCAATTGCACCTATCAAAGCGGCTAAAAGAATTATCGAAACGAATTCAAATGGAAGAAAGAAATCTGTTGATAAATGAATTCCAATTTGTTGACTATTACTTATCAAATCTTGCTCTATAATCTGGTTTGATCTTGTAGTCCAAATAATTCCGTACCATGACGTATCCGTAATAATAATCATGAGTAAAACAAAAATACTTGTACAAACTGGCAAAGTAACCACATCCCCAATGGTCCAAAGATTCAAATCTTTGTAATATTCTGAACCATTCATGAACATCACAGCAAATACGATTAAAACATTTATAGCTCCCACGTAAATAAGGAGTTGTGCAGCAGCTACAAAATAAGAGTTTAATAGAATATAGAATAAGGATATACAAACAAGAACCAGTCCCAATGAAAAGGCAGAATAAATGGGGTTGGTAAATAATACCACCCCCATACCTCCTAGTATAAGAACCGATCCCAGAAAGACTAAAAGAAAATCATGTATTGGTCCGGGCAAATCCATTATATGTAAAATAAGAGATAAATAAATAGAAATGTTTTTCATGACCTTATTGAGACCCGACCAGAAATTTTTTTTTTTATGATTTTTGAGCAATTCCTAATTTAATCCTAAGTAAATAAATACTAAGGGATATGAATAAATCTGAGTACTATTATTGGACTAATTTCATTCTTTATCTGAAAGAGTCGTTCTAATTCTAAACGATATATTTTAAAACAATTATGGATATATTAATTAATGGATTTTCAATCCAAATTAAGACGCGTTTCTTACCAACCAATCAATAGTTGGTATTTGTAGTTATTGACCAAACAACACGAAAGAAACCTAAATTCCTTCTATATTAGTTATTAGTAAAGTAATTCTAAATTATTCGTTAATAAGAGATTTACTTATTTATTTGAGGCGAATTCAAAATTGTTCGAATTGTATAATCGTCAATTACTGACATTGGTAAACGACCCAAAGCAATTTGATTATAATTCAATTCGTGACGATCATAAGTAGAAAGTTCATATTCTTCAGTCATTGATAAACAATTCGTTGGACAATACTCAACGCAATTACCACAAAATATACAGACTCCGAAATCAATACTGTAATTAAGCAGCCGTTTCTTGCGAATATCGGTTTCCAATTTCCAATCAACAACGGGTAGATCTATAGGACATACACGAACGCATACTTCACAAGCAATACATTTATCAAATTCAAAATGGATTCGACCGCGGAAACGCTCCGCGGTGATTGATTTTTCATAAGGATATTGAATAGTTACGGGTAAACGATTTGCGTGGGATAAAGTAATCATGAAACTTTGACCAATGTACCTTGCAGCTCGTACTGTTTGTTGACCATAATTCATGAACCCAGTTACCATAGAGAACATATCGTTAATATATATATGAATAGTTTTATGTTTGTTTATTTCTCTTGTTTGAGACACGTTGTGAATATAGAATGTTACTTTACAGTGAAAAGAGTTGGAAAGAAGTTGTTAATAATAGATTACCGAGAGAAATAGGTAAAAGAAATTTCCATCCAAGATTCAATAGTTGGTCCATTCTTAGCCTCGGTAAAGTCCATCTTGTTGTGATAGGAATGAACAAGAACAAATAAGTTTTAGCTAATGTAATAAAGATACCAATTATCGCTCCAAAAACTCCACATGTTTTATTTATTTCAAAAAGCTCAGAAACATATATGTCCGGAATAGATATATTCCAACCTCCCAAGTAAAGAACTGTTACAAATAATGAAGAAACCAATAGGTTGAGATAGGAAGCAACATAAAATAACCCAAATTTTATACCCGAGTATTCGGTTTGATAACCTGCTACTAACTCTTCTTCTGCTTCTGGTAAATCAAAAGGTAATCTCTCACATTCTGCTAGGGAAGAAATAATAAAAATGATAAACCCTATAGGCTGACGCCACAAATTCCATCCCCAAAAACCATATTTTGATTGCGCCTCAACAATATCAATTGTACTTGAACTGTTAGATAATTATAGTCGGTGATACCATCACTGTTACCATCGCTATTACAGAACCGTACATGAGATTTTCACCTCATACGGCTCCTTGAAGGCCAGAAATAAATATAGGGACCGCGTCAGTATTCTTTTTTGAATCTTGATATGTTTGTAGGATGGATAACTATCGGCCGGTCCCAAATTAGACCAATTGAATTCTGTCTGTTATAATTATTTTAATTCAAAATTAAATAAAAAAAGTACTTCTGAATTGATCTCATCCTTTCTTTAATTTAATAATTTCAATAATAATTTCAATTCTTCTTTGTTCAGTAATAACTTAACTGTTCAATAAAATACTTCTTGTAAAAATATCAATAACCCGTTGGTTTCACGTACGAAAAAAAAAAAATTCTATATTAATTAATGAATTATGACACAAATTATATATCTATTAATATGTATATGGGAAAGAATAAAAGTAACAAAGAATAAATAAAGTATATCTTTTTTTTTTTTTTTCGTTCCTATTCTTCTTTCTATTTCTGAGAAAAAGAGGGCTTTCAAAATAAAGTAAAGGATTATTTCGTTTCGAATAGTTATTTATTAAATCGGTGGATAGGAGTATACTCTGGATTGGAATCGTGTCATGGGGAGTACTGCCTGATCATTTCTACCAACTTCAAGCCCCAATTAGTATTCTTTGTTTGTATATTATGTAAAAATGTCCTTTTGGAGAATTTACATAATCTCCATTACTAATCCTTTCCATATGTTCGTGTTTCTAACCATCCACTCGTTTTTGCTCAATCCCCCGTTATGCTAATACATAAAAATGATAGTGAAAGCTCAATACGGTTGATCTTTTGAACCCGCTTCAAGTCAGGATGACTAATCAACCAATCTTGGGGGAAACGGTCTCTTCTGTTTATTTCCGCTTAACTCTCTAACTCTTATACATAGAAAATGAGAATCAATCTTTTTACTGCGAATTTATATATAAGCTGTTTTCTTTCACTCATATAACTATTTGATTTAGTTCATCAACCCGAATAATGAATAAAAAAAAATTAAGATATCTACTCAATCCATTCCAACCCTTTCCTTGAAAGGAAGGAATAGAGAAAAGTTTATGTCTATGTATCAACGAATCGCACGTAGAGATATTGATAACACACATAAAGTTAATGGTATTTCATAACTAATCGATTGAGCAGCAGCTCGTAGACCGCCTAAAAAGGAATATTTATTATTTGACCCGTATCCCGACATAAGAAGTCCAATTGGAGCAATACTGGAAATGGCAATCCATAAAAAAACACCGATATTGAGATCCGCTAAAACAAGGTGATATCCAAAAGGAACTACTGAATAGCTTACTAAAATTGATATGACTGCTATGGATGGCCCGATACTGAATAAACGAGTATCCCCCCTAGATGGAAAAAGATTTTCTTTGAAAAGTAGTTTTGTCCCATCTGCTAGAGCTTGAAGAACTCCCAAAGGGCCGGCGTATTCAGGTCCAATACGTTGTTGTATCCCTGCCGATATTTCTCTTTCTAACCATACAATTACCAGTACGCCTATTGTGATTCCCACTACAAGAGTCAAAATAGGAACAAGAACCCATAGAATTCCATAAACCTCTTTAAAAAATTCTAATCTAGAAAAAGAATCGATATCTTGTACTTCCGGTGTATCAATTATCATTTCAACGATCAACTTCTCCCATAATGATATCTATACTACCTAGTATCGTCATAATATCAGCCAATTTCATTCTTTTAACTAACCGCGGAAGAATTTGCAAATTGATAAAACCCGGCGGGCGGATTTTCCATCTCCAAGGAAAACCACCCTGATCCCCTATGAGAAAAATTCCCAATTCTCCCTTTGGGGCTTCTACTCTCACATAAAGTTCTTGTTTCGGCAATTCAAATGTAGGAGACGGCTTTTTACTAATAAATCGATATTCAAAATCATTCCATTCCGGATTCCTTTCTCTATCAAAGTATCGTATTTCTAAATTCTCATAGGGTCCCCCTGGAATTCCTTCCAGGGCCTGTTGAATAATTTTTACGGATTCTATCATTTCACCAATTCGGACTAGATAACGAGCCAATGAATCTCCTTCTTTTTGCCACTGTACTTCCCAATCAAATTCGTCGTAACATTCATAATGATCAACTTTACGAAGATCCCATTGTATTCCGGAAGCTCGCAGCATTGGTCCCGATAAACCCCAATTTATTACTTCCTCTCTACCAATAATGCCTACTCCCTCGACTCGTTCTAAAAAAATAGGATTTCGTGTAATAAGTTTTTGATATTCAGCAACTCTTGTTAAAAAATAATCGCAGAAATCCAAACATTTATCTATCCAGCCATGAGGTAGATCGGCCGCTACTCCTCCGATACGAAAATAATTATGCATCATTCTCATACCGGTGGCAGCTTCGAATAGATCATATACTAATTCTCTTTCTCTGAAAATATAGAAAAAGGGAGTTTGTGCACCAATATCCGCCATAAAAGGACCGAGCCATAACAGATGAGAAGCTATACGACTCAACTCCAACATAATTATTCTGATATAGCTGGCTCTTTTAGGTACTTGAATATTTCCCAACTGTTCCGGTCCGTTTACAGTTATTGCTTCTGTGAACATAGTAGCTAAATAATCCCACCGTGTTACATAAGGCAAATATTGTATAATTGTTCGATTTTCCGCAATTTTTTCCATTCCTCGGTGTAAATAACCCAATATTGGTTCACAGTCAATAACATCTTCACCATCTAGAGTAATGATGAGTCGAAGAACACCATGCATTGATGGGTGGTGGGGGCCCATATTGACTATCATGAGGTCTTTTCTTGTAGCCGGTATATTCATAGGTTTTTCCTCGATTCATTCTTTCATGAATTGCTGAAAACGAAAAAAAGTTCATTAAAATTCAAGATCTAATAAATCAAATAATTCAAAATGCCTTTATAAAAATAAAATTAACGAGTTTTTGACTCCCGAATATCCAACCGATTAATTAATTCTTTATAACATATTCTATTTTTCTTTGACAAATAAGACAGTAATCGTTGGCGTTTTCCCAGAATTTTACGTAAACCTCTCTGAGATAAATAGTCTTTTTTGTGTAATTGTAAATGTGAAGTAAGTCTTCGTATCCTATTGGTGAAACTAACTATTTGAAATTCAACAGATCCTCTGTTTTCGTCTTTTTCTTCTTGTGAAATAACTGAGATGAATGAATTTTTTACCATAAACTGAAATCTTCTCTCCCCCCCCTCTTTTTATTTTAAGATATTTTTTATTGATAGATATCTTTATTGATCAGTAATAATAATGCCCCTAATTTCTATTTGGTATATACAAAAATTTGTATTTCGTTATTAATTTCTAATTTTTTTAATTTAATAAAACTTACTCAATCCTATTTTCATTTTAAAATTGGATTTGAAAGGGGATACAAAAGTATGGTTGGTTTCTTCACTCACAAAAGATAAAAGTTTCGACCTAAAATAAGAAAATTTTGTTCATTCTAGATCTAATTGATATGTCATTGAATTAGTATCATGTATCAGAATGGAATGTAAGACAATGTATGCGTGCATCTCTTTGTCGTCATAGACCAGATATGGTATGGGAAATATAGGAAAAATGTACTATTAATGAATTTTCAATCGCGGATACATATGTATCCTTACCATACTGAAACAACTGCCATTATTCGTATTAAACCAATAACGATTCATACAAGCTAAATCTTCTAATCGATAATTGGGCCAAAGAAATAGCTTTAATTTTATAAGTTTTTTTTTATATTTTTTGCTTTTATCCACAACTTGACTGTTTACCTCATTCCCATTACAAAAAGATGCCTTTCTATGTCTATTCTTAGAATTTAAACAAATTAGAATTCGCAATTCTCTACGACGTCTAGGCGATAAAATATTTTCAGGAACAAACAAATCATAATTTTTTTTATATCTATTTCCCGTCATCTTTTGATGTTTTGTAATGACTTCATCAGAATTCTTATCAACATGTTTTTTTTCTCGGTATCTTTGATTTATTTGATGTTTACTTTTATGAACTAATGAAATACCGAGGGTTTGATACATAATAAATTTTCCATCATTTTTTATAGCTAGACGAATTGGTTCAATAATCAAAAATCCCCTTTTAATAAATTCTGTAAGAGTTACATCTTTCTGAATCGTCAAAATATCCAGACTCATTTCGCCCCTTTGAATAGAGGATATAGTAATTTCTCTTGGATTTATCAGTCTAAGCAAGAGACAATATACGTTGATGTTATTGATTATTTTTTTATTTAAAGAATCATCCCATCTCAATTGAAAATACAAATACCTTTTTAGGAAGAAATCAAACTCCGCTTTTGTATTGATCTTGTATTGCTTTTTATTTCTATGTTTTTTCATGTCCGATCCCGTATAATCTTCTTCAACATCTTTTTCTTGGTTTGAAAGAGCTGATTTAAGATCTGCTTGGCCCGTGGATTCTTTTTCTCCTTGATTTCGGTTTTCTAATTCAAGAGATTTTTTTTCATTCGACGATATTGATATAAAAGGATCTCTTTTTTTATTTCCAGTGATGCTTTTGTTTTCACTAGCATTTTTTTTTATATTAGAATTAAAAAGTAGTAATTTAATTGGTATAACCCACGGTTTCATTTTATACGTATTATAAAGTCTCACAAATTCTGGCAAGAACCAAAGTTCCAGATTTGATATGGGACGACTTAGTATTTCTTCATTCATTCCCATCCAATCCAAAAGGGGTTTTTGTTTGGATAGGTTGATTTTTTGATCTTGCTGAAGTGTGAGATAAAAAAGACTCTTATTATTGATTTTATCAATTATTTGATACTTATTAACCCTAGTCTTAGTATATTTATTACTGTTAGTGTCAGTATCAATATTGATCCAGGCCTCAATATCGACCTTCGTTTTAAGACAAAAATCGAGAATTCTCCAATCAAAAAATTTTCTATCCGTATTTTTATCCATATCTCGAATATCATCTTCTACCATTTCTACCATATTAAATGATTTTTGTTTATGTGTGTTGTAATTATAAAAAATATCTTGGTTCGTTTTTACTTGTAATGGTGATCCATAAATTGAAGAGTACTTCTTAGTTTCAGAATTTATAGATTTATATGCTAAAAGATCATATCTATATTGTTTTTTAAAATTATCCTTTTGATTCAATAATAAATCCGTTTCCATTTTTGTTTTTTTTTCGTAGTGAATTAATTCATCTTTTTCATATAAATCACACAAATCTTTATATAAATCTTTATTTTGAGCTATACAGTTCAATATATTTCGCCATTTTTGTGGTACTACTCTAGACCATTTAATTTGAGATACATCACATTGATATTGATAATGACTCCTTAACCAATTTGTCCATTGATTCATTCCAGAATTGCGAAGATTCTTAGGTCTTAATTCGGAATGAAATAGTTCTTGTCTTACAACAAAAAAATCCTTTATTTCATTCTTAAGAAAAAGGGGGGTTCCATTATATTGAAATACGGATTTCAATTTCTCTAACTTAATAAGTTTGGTTTGTGATAATTTGTAAAATACATATGCTTGTGAAAAGTAAGATAAGTCAAAAAAAGTCTTTGAATTAAGACTAATATTAGTATTAGAAAGTGACTCTTTTATAATCGAAATAAATTTAATTAAACTTTGATTTGTTTTATTAATTCTTTCTTGATTTGCTTCATTACTGTTAATGTTTTTATTAATAATTTTTTTTGTTGATTCAAGAAAAAGTTGTGTATTGATACTAGGAATATTAATCATAGATAGAAAGATATCTATGTATATCTTTTCAATGAAAAATATTATAAAATAATGGGATTTACGGATTAATCGAGCAGTTCTTCTTTTTAATATCTGCCAAATATTTTTTTGTGATTCCAATCTTTTATCATCATAACTTATTTTGTTAGAACTCAAATTTCTATTTGAAGTTATAAATCCCTTTTTCTTGTCTTTTGTAATTTTTTCTATTTGATTTATGATGGTGTTTATTCTATCAGTCAGATCTTGCATTTTTTTTTCTGTTAATGAATAATTTGTCCAATCCTGAGATCTAATTTGAATGGACGATTCCTGAATCATCCGATTACTGATTATTGAATCTTTTTTAATTTCACTCAATTCATATACTTCTATTTCTCTCAATCCAAATAATATAATTGGGTTTATTTTTGAGAGTTCTTTTATTATTTCTTTTATAAACAGAATGTTTTTAATGATCCATTTTTTTGGTTTTTTTGAGACATTTAGAAACAATTTTGTTTGTTCTTTTAAAATTCCTAGAATTATAAAACATTTCTTTTGCAATTTTTTAATTTTTTTTTTGAGTTCTTTTAAAATAGGTTCAAAAAATGAAAGTTTTTTTCTGGGAGAACCAAAAGGTAGTTCAGCTTCCATTCCAAAAATTGTTAAAAAACAAAAATCATTTTTTTGACCTTGCTTTTTCATTGGATCGTTATAAGGGGCTCGTAACTTAGATCTGTGCCAAGGTTTAAGACGAAAAGGAAATAGGATCTTGATCTGAATGCCGTCTGTTAACCAGTTTTTTGGAAATTCTTTTTCTGATAATTGAACGCCGTTATAGGTACATTTAACATGCATTTCTCTATTCCAATCCTTTAAGTCCTCATACCATTCCGGAAATTGAAATAATAGTATACGGACGATATTTTTAGCTATTATCAATGAAGGTAATATAATATATTTTCTAAGAATTGATTGGGTTACTAATAAAAAACCTCTCATTACTTGAGCAAGTAAAATACTATCCCAGGCTTCCGCTATTTGTATACGCACTTTCTCCTTTCTTTTGTCTTCTTCTTTTTTGTCCTCCTCTTTTTTTTTCGCGCTTTCTTTTGTCTTTTTCTCTGTATAATTCGAAATTGTGAATTCTGTGTTTTTACACATCCAATTTCTAAAATTTTTTTTCATCCGTTCAGAAATATCAAAAAAAAAAAAAAAAGATTTGTCTATTCGGTCCAAAAAAAGAGGGGAATGCGCATTTGCTTCAAAGAGTTTCCAAGTAACTGTTTTACGTCTTTGAGCGCGCATGGAGCCTTTGATTATGTCTCGACGAAAATCCGATTGTTGGGAATAACGTATCAAAGCAACTTCGCCTGTTTGATCAGTATTATTAGTTTCTTTGGTATTAGTATAAGCATCAGTATTTTGTTGGTTATCAGTAAAAATCACTACACGTTTGGATTTTCTTGAACGAATCTGATGATCCTCTACCACAGTTTCTTCGGTTTCCCCCTCCTGTTGTTCAAAATCGTTGATTAATTTGTATGACCATCGAGGAACTTTTTTATTAATTTCTTTTATTCCAA